CTGACTCTGACCTTTCAAAGCCCTATCTCATCTGGTTGATAGTAGAAGGTACGTACGATGGTACCATGGACATAAACGAGGTCGAGCATATCTTTAATGATTTCAAACTAAAGCGTACCTAAAGCCTGCCCTGGATATGAAAAAGGGATTTGAGCCAGAAGAAGATGAGGATCTATCACCAGATGAGGAAATGGAAACAACTAAGTATTAGTTAGGTTTAGGTTCCGGAAATGGAAATGGTAACAGCGGCCCAAAACTCAAATGGTAAGGTTTTCTTTGAAAAGAAAAAGGAATGGGATGGGGTATGAATCCTTAACTACAAAAGTAAGCACCTCTCCTAACTAATTAGTTAGTATCGAGAGACTAGGCTTTTCATTAAAGTTGAAGGAGACAAACAAAGGTACTCTTGCCGATGGAAGAAATTCCATCGTCGTAAGGGAAGGCCTTGGTCAATCAACTCACCGCCATTGACCAGGGGAGGGGGGAACAATCTGATGAGCGAGATCATAACACGTGAACAACAAACCATACCGATAGGTTGATAGTTTTCTGTTGGTACGGCGTGTGGTCACAGGAACAATCGGCGGTCGTAGCATGAACTCAAGAGTACCTTTTTTTTACATTTGAAACTCATGTTCATGGTCTGTTTTATTTCCAATTGTTGCCCGTGTGAAAAGAAAGAAGAGAAATTGGGCCATGTTTCCCGAGAGAGACTGCCTTCTCTCAGGCCAGCAGTCTTATACTTATAGTCGACTGCTCTATGACGATCTGACCTCTTTCCTGGGCTCTGCTCGCTCGTCTACGCTCCGACCAATTCAGTAAAAATCGAAAAAACGATGTTTCCTTGAAAAAGTCTAAGAAATAGTAGTAGTAGTCAAAAAGTGCACTTTTTCCATATATTTCGATTTATAGGGATCCCTATCTTTATCTCTATCCACAGAGATACCTATCTATTCTATATAGAGAGAGATTTTGATCAAAATTGATCTAGACTATCCTCTATCCGGATAGATATTTCCCTATGAGCGACTAGGCCGATCTTTTTTTATATGTTTTGGCCACGTCCGTTTCCGCTCCGAAGAGGAAGGTTTGGATCTTTCAATCTTATGTCGTGAGGGATGTGACCTATGTTAGGTCCATAAGATACCACAGCTTTTAGTGTTCTATGATTCACCTCCGAATAATGAGTAGGTAGTTCGCTCCTTTTGATTCTTATCTTCCTAGTAAACGGGGATCCGGAGCAATAGGTCGAATTTCTATAGAATTTTTTTGTGTAAACAAAAGGGCTTATTGCTCTTTTTCGGTTTTCGTTTTCCTCGATAACTTTGAGGATCTCCTCTACCCCTTCCTCTTTCTCCTTCCTTCTTTTCCATTCCGCTTCCCCTATTGTTCTTATCAATTCCTCTTCCTCCTTCCTTCTTTTCCATAAGAAGAAGTATTTGAAATGAAACAAATTCCTCTTCATTCTGTTGTGCTCAGCGAAGGAACTGCCTAAGCATACTTTTGCGGATCCAAACTTCTTTGTTCTTTTGAAGTCTTCTTCTTGCATATAAGAATGCACCACTCGCAACAATTTGAGTAGTAAGCGGCATCTCCTCTGAGTTGTGAGGAAGTGGAGCCATTGTGTTTTTGTTCTTCTCCAGATTCTGCCCGGTATGTATTTGCCTAAGATTTTTCCAACTGATATGTCGATATAGAAAGATCTCCTTATTTCTTTACCGCGGGTTCTCGCGTCATTTTCTTTAAAAGATATTAGATCACCATGGGAAACTTTAAAATGAGTAATGGTTACCAGTCCATTATTCAAACAAACCCTTCGATGACTTATCGGCTGCCTTGCTTGAGGAAGAGTGTCACTAAAACGGAGACGAACCGGAATCACGTCCGATCTTGTTTCTTGATTGAGTAAAAAAGGGATATATGAAGTTCGTTCTCTTCCTCTGTGCATCTTCCTTATGGGTAAATCCCCATAATAAAGGGACAACTTTCGTGTAGTTTGTGATTTGATGTTACTGTTTAGATTTTCTCTCTTAGAAAGATTTCTTTTAATGGATCTCCTCTTGTTCCTCAATCTTCGGAGAATGCGGCGTTGGATTAGAGAAAGTTCTCTGTTCCGAACATTTCCTGGAAGTAGACGGCACGTTTTAAATCTTAATGCAGGCATATTTCGTTGAATCAGTCTTTTTCGCCACATCGCGTATAAAGGGAATCGAACCCAACTCTTCCACGAACCCCCCACGAATGGTCCTCCCTTAACTCAATGAACTTTTAGAATTCCTTTGCCTAGTTTTTTTCTTTTCAGTTCTCATAAGTCCTTGATATACTAGCCTCAATACTTGACCGACTGCGTCACAGTGCTCAGGTAAAGTGGCAGTGGTTGAAAGCGAGCGGAAACGTCAGTGTTTTCTGTGCGTTACGATAGTAGTGGTGAAAGAAAATCCAATTCCAATATCTCAACGTAAAAGGAAAATCGTTTCACTTTGAAAAGAAAGACTCCAGCTAGCTATATGAGATCGAACTTCTTCCATCACTCTATCTACGATATTCATTGCACCATGATTGAAGGCCTACGCATCTTCTTTCAGGTATTTCTTATTGGTTGACATAAATTATAGACACCGTGGGGACGTCATCTAGACAAAAAGGGAAACTATTTATGATAGATTACCATCAATCCCATCTTATGGTGTTACACCCATGGACTAAAGATACTAGTCTTCCTACATTGCATCTATTGGGTTGAGAGAGGATCTCCTTTCTCCTAAAAATCCTCCTTGTCTTACTTGCAATCAATTCATAGTCTTCCCAAGTAGCTTCTAGGTTGGACCAATGAATGAGCACTTGTGGTACCGCTGCATTTCGCCTTTCACCATGCGACGAGATATGATAGCAATTGGCTTAATCCGAGGTTTCCCTTCCGGGCCCACCAACGGCAGTTGAGGAGACACTGCTTGCTCTCTTCCTAACCTCGCCCATGAAGTATGATATCCGTTGTAGTGCTTCCAATAGCAAAGCAGCGGATCCGACAACCTTGTCTACTGTAAGGCTGGGGATGTGACTCTATGCGTTCTCCATTCTATTGATGCTTCTTATTAGCTAGATCGGGCCCAATTGACAGACAGGTTCTGCCCTCCGAGCACTAAAGCCATGCCTTCATCTTGCACTGGATAAGGGAATCTAGTATTGAGAAAGAATGGTACTTCTTTTTTATGTCCTTTATAGAGGGAGGAATGGATACGAGTAGGAACATCGGGAGATGGAAGCTGAGACAGGCAAGAGAAAACATGAGTCTTCACAAGCTAGAGCTTCCGACCTTTACTATTTACATCAGCTCAACCTTCTTGCCCATTTGCTTTAGCGGTTTGATTGGCGGGTTTTCGCTCTTGTGTAGATGGTTTGCTTGGCGAAATAACTCCTGCCTATATTTGGGTAGATCTTGTAGAGAAAAGGGCGAAGCCTTGTGCCATTGTCATTGCCATTTTCTATATAATAATAGGGCTTACTGGGTTGTTACCAGATCTACGCTACGCCCAAGTCGATACGACAAGGATGCTGCTATGGCTTGCTTGTGGCTCTTTCTTCTATTGGCTAGTCTCAGGCATGAGAGTTTCAATTTCTTTTGAAAAGCAAGTGCGGCTCAGTCATAAGTGTTAGTAATAGCATGAAGTAAGTTGTCGGTTCCAAGAGAGCATAAAAAGATCCGGTCACAAGGAAAGTTTCGTAATCAAAACTTTGTATCAAGTAAAATCAAAGTTACGGTAATAATAAAAGTATCCTTCTTTCCGATAAATAAAACTAAAAAGACTATGATAAGTTCCCCAAGGAAATGCGCCAGTTCGTCACAATCAATCTTCGAAAAAGTCGAGAAAAAAGAAATGCCGGCGGACTCAACATCTAATCTAGTCTTTGCTTTATGTCTTTTACTATTACTATTATTTATAGAAAGGCATCCTCTCTATACTCTAAACCCTTATCGGGGAGAAGTCACTCTTCTAAGTGCTATATACGAGCAAAGGGAGGAGGTCTCTATCCATGGAATCTCATCCATCATCCATACATAACGAATTGGTATGGTATATTCATACCATAACATAAGAACAATAAGAACTCGAATTCTTATCGATACTGGAACTCAGAGCATAGGAGGGAAAGTCGATTTATGGATGGAATCAAATACGCAGTATTTACAGAAAAGAGTCTTCGTTTATTGGGAAAGAATCAATATACTTTGAATGTCGAATCGGGATTCACTAAGACAGAAATAAAGCATTGGGTCGAACTCTTCTTTGGTGTTAAGGTAGTAGCTGTGAATAGCCATCGACTACCCGGAAAGGGTAGAAGAATGGGACCTATTCTGGGACATACAATGCATTACAGACGTATGATCATTACCCTTCAACCGGGTTATTCTATTCCACTTCTAGATAGAGAAACGAACTAAAGGAGAATACTTAATAATACGGCGAAACATTTATACAAAACACCTATCCCGAGCACACGCAAGGGAACCGTAGACAGGCAAGTGAAATCCAATCCACGAAATAAATTGATCCATGGACGGCACCGTTGTGGTAAAGGTCGTAATGCCAGAGGAATCATTACCGCAAGGCATAGAGGGGGAGGTCATAAGCGCCTATACCGTAAAATCGATTTTCGACGGAATCAAAAAGACATATCTGGTAGAATCGTAACCATAGAATACGACCCTAATCGAAATGCATACATTTGTCTCATACACTATGGGGATGGTGAGAAGAGATATATTTCACATCCCAGAGGGGCTATAATTGGAGATACTATTGTTTCTGGTACAAAAGTTCCTATATCAATGGGAAATGCCCTACCTTTGAGTGCGGTTTGAACTATTGATTTACGTAATTGGAAGTAACCAATTAGGTTTACGACGAAACCTAGAAATCGATCACTGATCCAATTTGACTACCTCTACGGGATAGACCTCAACAGAAAACTGTTGAGTAACGGCAGCAAGTGATTGAGTTCAGTAGTTCCTCATAGAAAATTATTGACTCTAGAGATATGGTAATATGGAGAAGACAAAATTGTTTGAAGCACGCACAGAACCGGAAGCGCCCCTTGTTTCAAAGAGAGGAGGACGGGTTATTCACATTTCATTTGATGGTCAGAGGCGAATTGAAAGCTAAGCAGTGGTAATTAAGACCCCCGGGTGAAAATAGGGATGTCTCCTACGTTACCCATAATATGTGGAAGTATCGACGTAATTTCATAGAGTCATTCGATCTGAATGCTACATGAAGAACATAAGCCAGATGACGGAACGCGGAGACCTAGGATGTAGAAGATCATAACATGAGCGATTCGGCGGATTTGGATTCCTTTTCTATATATCCACTCATGTGGTACTTCATCATACGATTCATATAAGATCCATCTGTCTAGAGATCGTCATATACATCTAGAAAGCCGTATGCTTTGGAAGAAGCTTGTACAGTTTGGGAAGGGGTTTTTTGATAAAAAAGAAGAATCTACTTCAACCGATATGCCCTTAGGCACGGCCATACATAACATAGAAATCACACGTGGAAGGGGTGGGCAATTAGCTAGAGCAGCAGGTGCTGTAGCGAAACTGATTGCAAAAGAGGGTAAATTGGCCACTTTAAGATTACCATCTGGGGAGGTCCGTTTGGTATCCCAAAACTGCTTAGCAACAGTCGGACAAGTGGGTAATGTTGGGGTGAACCAAAAAAGTTTGGGTAGAGCCGGATCTAAGTGTTGGCTAGGTAAACGCCCCGTAGTAAGAGGGGTAGTTATGAACCCTGTGGACCACCCCCATGGGGGTGGTGAAGGGAAAGCCCCCATTGGTAGAAAAAAACCCACAACCCCTTGGGGTTATCCTGCGCTTGGAAGAAGAACTAGGAAAAGGAAAAAATATAGTGATAGTTTGATTCTTCGTCGCCGTAAGTAAATACGTAACTAGGAATATGGAAAATTGCATTTTTGGAATTTGCAATAATGCGATGGGCGAACGACGGGAATTGAACCCGCGCATGGTGGATTCACAATCCACTGCCTTGATCCACTTGGCTACATCCGCCCCTTATCCAGCTAAAGGATTTTCTCTTTTTTCCATTCATTATTATTCTATTTATCCTGACCTCCATACCTCGATCGAGATAGTGGACATAGGATGCCACTCTTTAAAATGAAAAAAAGGAGTAATCAGCTGTGACACGAAAAAAAACGAATCCTTTTGTAGCTCGTCATTTATTGGCAAAAATCGAAAAGGTCAATATGAAGGAGGAGAAAGAAATAATAGTAACGTGGTCCCGGGCATCTAGCATTCTACCCGCAATGGTTGGCCATACAATCGCGATTCATAATGGAAAGGAACATTTACCTATTTATATAACAGATCGTATACTAGTATTCTCTTAGGACTTGGAAGTGTAGTTGTCTTTCCTTAGCTGCACAGGCAGTCAAAGTAAAGAGCTAGAGGTCGGATCCATCCTCTCCTCTATTAGGCTAGGCTGAGCAGCACTTTGCGCATTCAATACGGCACTATTTGAAACTGGGCTATTTGAACCTGGTCAACAACTTCACTTCTCTTCTTGCAGCTTTGGGTTGATAAGATAGTTGGTTGTGGCTTAACAGAATTGGTACTATGTCCATCCTGATCTGTGACTTTGACTCTTGCTTTGATCCCCACGTTCCATTAGAACGAGTGTAGGAACCCTCTCTTGTCATAACCTATTTGATTTACGAGATCCATTATTCAATAGATAAGCCACTTCTCTTGGTCGTGGGGGAACTATGATCGATTCTATACCTAATATAAGATATTGAATGAAGGTAACACAGAATGAAATAATGGTTTATAGCAGCCGTTAAGTACCCGTTCTTTCCTGGGCACCGCTAATCGGAATACAACAACCGTACCATTTTGTGGAATAGGAATCAGCCCACAACCTCACATCATAAACAGCCCAGGGTTTAGTTGTTTCCCCGGAATAGGCCTTGCTCAGAGGATACGAATCGAAAGCCAGTCTTCGAATGTGCTTAGCCTTTCCCGAGGATATTACCTTTTTCTTTGATCCAGCGAGCAGAAGTCTTTCCCTTAGCATTGGTTTCATGGCTTAGGAGTACCGGTACTGTTTGAATTGCTTTCCAAGGAAATAGTCGTTGTAGGATCGTATCTCCACGGAAGTACCGTTGTAGGATCTACTGCCGTCTACTACTATTATACTATACGAGAATTTCCACCTTGTTGAAGATCTGGTGGTGCTACCCGAAGACTTAAATGAATAGCCATCGCTGTTAAGAACAACCGATGCCTTATGTATGTGTATTGGATCCGCTCTTCTGTTAGCATGAATGAGATTCTATTCCTCTTCCTTATTCTTCAAAAATAGAACCCCCCACCCTAACCTACCCCCCAACCTAGGTGCGGAAGTAAAATCAATCCTTGTTTGTACATCGCTGAACTTACATACCCGGGCCCGGCTCAACACATTCTGTTAAAACAATCGAATAACGGCTTTTCCATGACTTGGCCATTCAATCTTGTGAACTAATCGAGACCGAAATTGGATAAAGAGATACAAAAGGAGAGGAATACCCAATCGATGAAAGAACATGAAACCCTTCTGTTTCTATAGAGGTACGGGAAACGGTTGGGGGCAATAAAGTAGGTGAAGTGGTTGGATTTTGCGAGCTGTTCCAACCACTGCTGGATGTGACTCCAAGAGCCGAACGAGAATGAATACCACACAGAAGAGTCAAGACCGGGCTCCCTAATAGAATGTTTAACCGATCCATTCCGGATCGATCGAATTGGTACGGAAGTTGTAACATGGGAAAAGCACAGAAAACACGACTTATTTGAATAACCCGGTGACCTACCAATTGTAGAAGTAGGATTTTTGGCAAGCAATAAGCACTTAAATAATACAATTCGAGTGTACCAGATTCTTTCTCATTTCGAGGAAAAGGTTCGGGAGGAAAGGGAAACAACAGAGAGATCCGAATCGAACCTAAATGGGAATGACATGAAAAATCTTTTTCAAAACCTATCATTAAGGGCGTGACGACGATATACGAGAGGAATAAAAAAAAACTCGTGATTGGTGTGGAGGGGAAGATCTGCTTATGAAATTGTTCAAGAAAGAGTCGTCTCATTTCCTTATTTCTTCGTTCTTTCGAATTCATTCACTTCGACGGCTGGCGCTACGCTAGCTTTGCATGATTAGCTCCGACAGAACAGGTACTGCATTTCCTTAGTTGGATCCGCTCTTTCTCTCTCGTGCAGTTGTTGCTTCCGGCTATTTATTCAGTCGTCAATCAGCATTGATCCGGGTAGTTAGTCAGTCTCTCTCTTTTTTCCCGTCCTTCTCTATCTATGAAATTCCTAATTAAGGGAGTTCGCTTTCCAATATCTAAATGTTCATGCAAAGCAACAAACGAAATGCAAGAACTGTCACGCAGAAGTCACACAGTATGCTGATCGTTCTGAAATGATAAAAAGTATGGGATTTCATAAGAGATTCATACATAGAGATCTAAACTCATGGAAGGGCCCGGCCAGCAAACGAGATCTCTTACATCCAAAGGACCATGCCAATCGAAGATGAACCATTCACCGAGCCGAGTATGTGCAAGACAAGACACGGCTAGATAAGTCAAATAGAAGATATTGCTTTTACACGAGCAACTCTTTTCTTCAGGCTTATCCCTTTACCTTGCTACGGTTACTTTTTCCTTACTACGCTTACTTTCTTATCAAAAATGGAATACGGCGACAAGATGTTATCCAAAGATAGGGGAGAATGCTTCGGCATAAAAGTCCTAATCAGAAAAGGATGTTGTTCCTCATTCGAAAAGATCAGTTAAATGGCAGTTTGCCTTGTAAGTACAAAAGGATAAGCAAAAAGAAAAAGCCCTAATTGCTTAAGAGTCTATACTTTATTTACTAAGTCCAATCAGATAAGAGCTCAGACAAGCAATAGCTTCTGGGTTGTGAAAGCGAAGAGAAAGCGGAGCATAACCTCTTTACTCAGTATACCAATAAGAAAAGTAACAAAGCATAGTCGAAGTGATCGTAGGCATATGTTTCCGTTTTCGTAGGCGTAGTGCCTTATGCGTATGGAGTGCTTTTTATTGGAATAAGTAGTCGTATGCTACTAAGCAACAAGGGCGTTGGCATATGCCTGGAAAGTAAACCTTTTCTCGATAGGCTTTTGAGGAATAGTAGCGCATTCGAATAAGATGAACGCAAAGCAATATAGTAGAGAAGATATTTATTGTGCTTCTGGGTAAAGCTTTTAGGCAAGGTCTTCCATTGGCGCTTGACAAATAATGTAATACGTAACCTGATTGTGGAGTCAGATTCGAATCTGTCTGCAACTTGGTGAAAGATCAAGATAGCGACCTGTCTATTATAGGTAAATTTATGATATCAAAGCTCTTTATACCTGTTTTTGTTCGTAACATGCCTACGTACGTGTCAAACTCCTTTCGCTCGCAACATGCCGTATAGTAGTGAAAAAGACGATCAACTCCTAATGTATAGAGTGAAAGACGGAACATTATACGTGTAAAGCTACAAATACAAGTAGGATTTCCCTATATTCAACTATATTATCAATAGTGAGAAAATAAGCTGAAAATAGGAAGAAAATAGGCTGTGCTCAGAATGAACACAGAGTTATCTGCTTTACGGGGGAATGAGCACAGAGTTATCCGCTTTACGGGGTTTCTAACAAAAGGAAGAAAGCCGTCAAGTCGTATGAAGGAAATCCATGAGTATGAGTTTTTGACCGATTAAAACAATGAAAGTTGCTCGTCTCTTACTCGCTTTCAGCTTGGAGTGCTTTATTCTAGTTGCTCGTCTGTTACGTACGAGGTATTTTAGTAGTGCATCTGTTCTGTATAGAGTGCAAAAAGTGTAGAGTGCACCAGAGTAGTGCCCCTGACCTAGCGAGCTAGCTACTTGCATTTCCAAATACGCCCGCCCAAAGAATCCACCCGAGTTCATAGTCAGCTTAGATTGACCTTGCTTTCTTGATAATACTCTACCATGCAATTTAGTAGAAAATATCTCTTTACTAGCTTACTTATAGGGTCAATTATCTCTTCACTAGCTTACTGGGGTTCGGGCTGCGTTCTCCTACTTAGGACTCACAGCTTTACTACTTTCCGTACTGCGGATGGATGTTGAGGCATATTTTGATCAAAGATACACGGGAGGGACTTACTTCACTTAAGGCTTAACAAAGTCAGTTCTACCTACGCCCGTATGCTGTAGTATATATAGAGTCTATATTTATTGAGAGCCAGCTTTAGTTCTACCTACTCGGGTGAGGGTACTTTTCCAAGTCAGTAAGGCCTATCTATGTGTGTGCAGGTCACCAAGGAAGAGAAATACGTAGAGTGCCCGCTTCTCTGCTATACTTCTTCCTCGTTAAGTGCTTCATTTACTGCTTTTTACACCACTGCTGATGCCCGGATACCCCTACAGTGCAGACTAAAGGAAAGCTTTTGAAAAGAAATACAAACATAAAGTACGCCTAGGACAGCCTTCCTTCTTCAAAGACGTGGTAGAGGTAGAGTTTACTGCTTGCTATCTTTTTACCGCTCGCTAAAGCAACTCGCTTCTCCATGGACACTCTCACTAAAGCATAGCGATTTTCAGCATTTATCTAGTGGAATTCTTTCAACCCTACGGACGGAATCTTGCATTACTAGTTCTGCCCAGTAAGAAGATAAACTATACTTGCTCTGGTGGACACATATTCTGCTAGCTGTATACATAACAGTCTACGAGATAGAAAAAGTATACGAGGACAATGCTCCATTATTGAACATTCGTATTTCCCTTTACTGTCTTCTTCATTTACTGCCTTCTTACTGCCTTAAACAGTAATAAACCCACTTCCTGTTGTTCTATACTTTATTTAGAAGCGCCGAACCCTCTACCTACATAATACGGTGGAGCAAAAGAAAGCCACTAAGCAAGCAAGAGTACTGAAATCTGAAAGATGGTTCATAGATGAATATGCAGAAAATCAATAGTCTATTTATTTCCACTATCCCAGACAGAAGACCCTATGCACGCTCACCTATGCTCTTTCTGGTCAAGAAAGGGATCGAACTCGTCCACATAGTTTGTAAAAAGCATCTTGTACCTTGTACTGTTTATGCCCATCAGCATACTTCCCCCCAAACTGGCTTTACTTCCCAGCATCACCTGTATTCTCGCTCTAATTCAACACTTTCAATGCCTTAAGACTGAAATGGAAGAGAGTCCGTCCTTTTAAGATATATATTACAATGCAAGGAAAAGACATCTCGACCCGCGGGCAGGAAAATACGTCTCCTCTATACTTTACCAAAATATCCTTTCGAACAAGCAGCTGCGTGTTGTATATGAATAAGTATAGCCAATGGGTAGGTTGTTCTCAAGCAGGGGAATTCTAGATAGTGGCGGGATATGTTTTTCTGTAGTTGCGGAGGAAGTAATTGCCGCTATGAGGAAAGTCAGAGCCGTGAGCCAAAGAAATCTATAAGAGAAAGCCTACCTAGGTAAATAAGCAAAGATGGTAGCTGGAATCAAGATACTTGCTCCTAAAATAATAAAAAAGTTCCAGAGGCATCTTCCATTCATTTCGATTTTGGTCTTTCTGCACCATATTTAGATCTTCCCTTTCTACGATCCGGAATTCCCAGCAAATCCTTGACTCCTCGAATACGATGGGATTTCACACCTGGCGAATCTTTCACTCTACCTCCTCTGACTAAGACTATAGAATGTTCCTGCGAATTATGACCTTCGCCTGGAATGTGAGCAAATATATCATGTCGATTGCTCAACCGTACTTTTGCTATCTTACGTAGAGCTGAATTAGGTTTTTTCGGTGTTCTCGTCGAAACACGCAGGCATACTCCTTGCTTCTGGGGACATTGATCCGAAGCTCGAGTACGGTCCGTGCGCCGTTTTTCTTCTCTACCATGACGAATCAATTGATTTTTTGTAGGCATCCCTCTTTCCTATGTCCTTCCCCCCTTAGCCCTTTCACTAGTAGTTACTCCCGATCCGAAGCACCCCTTTTCCATTCATAGAGAGATCCAATCGTCAAAATCAATAAAAAGGCCATCATGGACCAAGATCCAAACAGATCAATCTTGTTAGGAGGTACTGCCCAAGGAAAAGAAAAGGTGACTTCCGGATCAGGGATAATAAATAAAATAGGAACCGGATAAAATCGTATATCGAAACGACTTCTGGCATCACCGGAGGGATCGAAACCACATTCGTAGGCCGACAATTTTTCTGGATAGGTCGAACTATTGGAAGCAAATGGAAAAGGAACACCGAGTGGAATCAAAGAAACTAGCGGACTGATCACTAAATAGATACAAATAGGTGCAAATTCCGACATCACCAAAGCCCACTTCGTTCTCTCGCTCTCCTCGCGGCGCTCCTTGCTCGCGGAGCGGCATACCGAAAAAAAAAGACGCTCAGATGTGGATTCGAACCACTGAAGGATTTAAAGGGCAATGCCCCTTGCTCTTCCCACTGAAACAAGCAAAAAAGGATTTTCAGTCCTTTGCTCTAACCAGCTGAGCTACCAGAACCACTTGCCTAAAGTATCTTTTCTTCATCTATGAGCATCCTACCCGCAGTGGAGGAGCTTGCTCAAGAACCGAGAGCCGGCCAGGGACTGGACGGCCCTCGTTCGGGAAGGTCTTCTTCGCTATAGACGCCACCAAGAACAAGAAAGGGGCGCTCCGCTCCTAGTCACTAAGTAGTGCTATTCTGTCCGACGGCGGACTCCATCAATCTGAGGTTCTTTCTCTCACGTAATTTCGCCCGCCCGTTCAACTTCCGTGCCGGAGGAAATGGGATTCGAACCCATGATACAATCTTCTTGTATGTCGATTTAGCAAACCAATGCCTTAAGCCACTCAGCCATACCTCCATCCAAGTTGTTGATCGGAATTGGATGTGCCGGGTTGGTTGCCCGAAGATCCACTGCGTAAGCCGTAGCGCGCGTACTCTTCTTTACTGAGCGAGAAAGACTCTATCCAGATCTATGGATCTCCCCAGCGTCCAAGCGAGACGAGACCCCATCCAAACCAAATCCGCCACTCGTTGGGCGAGGCCTTGCTTTCTATGAACACCTCACCACTGAATGAGAAACTTAGCCTCCGACCCGACCAAGAGAGAAGACAGGGTCAAGCCGACGCCGCCCTTCCTCACCTGCCTGAATGGAATGAATATCTCCTTCGTCTAGTCGAGAAGGGAAAAAGTCCGGCGGGGAACTGGACCGTGACTCTTCTAAACCATTACATGACGGAGAAGTCCATTCTCGTCATGATCGATCCACGTCCTACCATAGTGCCCGGAGAACCAGGCTTGCTTAGCTTACCAAGCTAGCTTACTAAGCTAAGCGCGAAGGAATTTATCTAAGATGGCAGAGCTAGCCAGAAGGTAGCCTAGCTTGCTTCTAGAAGATTCTATAGTGATCCACAGGAATCGGTCTCGGGTGACGCCTCCCTAGTCGTCGAAAGATTTCATCCCTCGGTCGTTAAGGAGCAAGAGGATGCGCGTTAGCTTTCGCGCTAGTTGCTCAATCCGTTGCTTGTTTGGTTCGAGGTTGAGCTCACCCGCCGCCCTACGTCAGTAGTCTTCCTAACTTCTATTCCCTTTTTTTGCTCTAAGGTAAGGTCCTTCAAGAACAGCATTGCGGTCGCAACGGGGCTCTGGGTGAATATTGTCCGCCCGTATGAGCCGGGCTGTGAATATTTATAGGTCGGGGTCTTTACTGAAAAACCACAATACTACACTACAACAATTTAAAGAAATCCGCAAGTGACTATAATTTGAATTCACTAGTCGTGTTGAGTTGAGGCTTATTTCAATATAACAAATCTGCCAATCCCGATATTCCCACATTTCATTCTGGTCCAGTGTCCATTCCTGAATGAAAGAAATGAGCTTTTTTGCCCCTTCACTCACTTCTGAATGACTCCTTTAGCACTCCCTTTTTTATATCAAAAAATAGATACAGTTTACCTTTACCATACCTTCCAACCAAGCAAGAGTGTTTTTTGCAAGCTTTTTATAGCCGCTCTTCCTAGGGCAGGGCAGCAAGTCTCTTATCCATATTGAAAGCAGAAGTTTTCAAGTTTTGATAACAGGTTCTATGAAAAGCTAGCAATCCTGTGAGTTTTCCAAAAGTGAGGCTAACAATAGCTATTAAGTCTACTCTTATGGAGATGATTGAGTGGAAGTTGGATAAGGATTGGAGTCGGATAGGGTGGGAGTAGGTCCAGCCGAGAGGGCCATAGGAGTGGTCCGGACGAGCTTACTCTTAGCCATTGGAAGTAGTTGCTGATGGAAAAGTAAGAGTTGCTTAGGTTTAGTGTTAACTATTATGTTTTACTCTAAGTTGAAATTCAATCTTTAGAAATCACAACTAGAGGGTTAGTACTTGGATCGAACTCTCGGCTTTGGGGCATTTTTTCTACCTTGGGTTACCTAAGGAGAGAGAGGGATCATCAGTCTGAGCTATGGTTCCTGCATCGAAAGGATTCAAATAACGTACCAGAATATGTACAGAGGCATCTTCTTTATCTCTCTATATGGGAAGAATTACGGTCAAGGACTTACCTTTTCTTTCTGAACTCATTCTTTTCTTCCCCAGTACTGTGCATTGGATCAATTAGAACAACAAATGTGCTTCATCTTTTGTAGGTTCTGGGATTGCTATTCTATTTGAAAGAGGATGGAACGTTGGACATACGAGTGCCCTTCGAGCGATGGAGGAACCGCCTACACATCCCCACCTTAATAGCTCAATTGCAAAAGGAAGAAAAAGAAATCAATCTGACTAACCTCTCTCTCAGCAACATATCAGCTTTCTAGCATGCATATTTGAGAGTTACATTGCAGGAGAAAAGATCAGCTATACTTTTGTTGTTTGAATAAAAAACAATTAGCCACACTTGTTTGAATCCTTTTGTATCAACCCATAATTTAGCATCAGGATCCATGACAGGCGGGCCGTATCATGGTTGTTATTCTTTAAATATACCAATAGCAAAACAGAAACCTATCATGCATTCAATCTTTCATCTTTATATTCTATATCTGCTTGTTTCGAGTCCTTCTTTTACTTTATCCTTCCTTTCTTTTTAGTCAAGATGTGCTGTAAGGATCAATTCTGCTTCGCTTTCATCAGCCTTATTATGGGTTTGCCTGGGCGCTTCCTTATATTAGATTCTCTATACTCCCCTCCCTTTCTGATTATTCTATTTAATGCAAGAGTAAGGATAGACGTCTTATTCTTCAGTGTTGAGATAGAATGACTGTAGACCCTCTTCTCTCTTTTAGTTAGCCTTACTTATTTGATTTATTCCAATTCCTAATCTATATCATAAAGCAAAGCCCTTTTTGCGCCGCAAGGCTATCTCCTACGTAAAAAATTATCACTTCTAGGAGTAATATGCCAGTAACTATAGAGGACTTTATTCTTATTCTAAATAGGCATAGGTCCGGTGCAAGTGTCCTTATATACATGTATATGTCGGTTAAACACTGCCCAAATACAGGTCAAAGCAAAGTAGGTTTACAGCTAAGAGTTCACTTTTCTCAAGCATCTAACTAAGCTCCAGCAATTGCTATTGGAAGCCTCTTGTTCTCCAGCTCATGCATCCAGTAAATGCCCTGCTCATGTCGTAGGTTCAAATCCTATTGGACGCAATCTTTTTTCTATCTATTCTTCTATACTCAAAACTAAAAAAAAATTTTGCATGATTCAAATGAAAAATCTTTCTCAACGATTCCTCTTCTACTAACACGAGTTACACTAATAAGAGTAGACATGCTATATTTATGTTTGTTCCTGAAGGGAAAACCGTTCAAGCTGTTCCTGAATAGCTTCCTTCAAAAGAAAAGGGTTTCTGCTTGCTCGGTGAATGTCTTACTAGAAGATATAATTTCTTGGAATTGAGGTTTAGTATCTTTTAGGTGTTTACGTAACTCATCCAGAAATTTCTTTACCTGTTCAATTTCTAACGAATCAAGATATCCTCTCGTTCCGGTATAAATAGTAGCTACCTGCTCTTCCACTGGGAGAGGGTTTGATTGGGATTGTTTAAGCAATTCCCGTAATCGTCGACCCCTTGCCAATTGATTCTGACTTGTTTTATCCAGAGCAGAGGCGAATTGTGCAAAGGCTTGTAATTCTGCGAATTGAGCTAGTTCCAATTTTGATTTGCCAGCTACTTGTTTCATGGCTTTAATTTGAGCTGCGGATCCCACTCTGGAAACTGAAATACCCACATTAATAGCAGGTCGAATTCCGGCATTGAATAGATCCGCGGATAAGAATATTTGTCCATCTGTAATTGAGATTACATTAGTAGGAATATAGGCAGAAACGTCTCCAGCTTGTGAGCTATCGATCAATTGTGAATCATAGAATTTGATCTTATTCACATAAGTCTTTCATTTCGTACATGTTTTCAAGAAAGAAATTAGGACAACCAATTAAGCATTGGATGAGTCAAAGGCTTCTTCGGGCATTTCCAGATCAACTAGGACAAGACTCAATAAAGTCACCAATGTTGCTGCTTGCTTGACTTTGCTTTTTTGAATCTACTTCTTTGCTTGTCTCGCCAATGAAGATACTGCATCATCTCTATACTAGCTAGATAACCAACACTTTGCTTCCCATTTCTTTTCCTTTGCTACTAGATACGATCTGTTTGGAGGGCGTAGTACTAGGTTTTATCCTGGTTAACCTGAATGTCCTTTCCGTTGTTGCCGTGCCTTGCCCCAAAAGGAAGGTTCCGCTCAGTTATAGTTGAATTAAAAAGTAGTACTTTCGCCTATATGTGTTCCTAACTTTTTTGCAATGGGTGACCTTAGTTAAAATGCTATTCATTGATTTCCCCGCTATATGAGAACTACGAACTTCCGCCATCATCTACTTTCCGAAGGGAAATCGGGTTTACTACTTTTGCCCATATATGAGAATGATCCTAACTTTGTTAAAAGGAGAGCCTAGCATTGGTACCGTGCCCCTTTGCCTTTGTTAGAGGGATAGGAGCAGAACCGGAGACATGGGACTGGATTCGATTAGTATTGCGCTCGTAAAAGGAATAGGAATAGGAAGGACTCAGATGAAAAGGAATATCTCTACTCTAGCGCTCACTACGTTCTCTAGCGTTATTATTGGCGAAAGAAGGTGAGCCTCTAGGTGCGGAGGACTCTACAAGGTATCGAAGTATTGTTGGTGCGTTACAGTACTTGACATTGACCAGACCGGATATAGCTTTTCCGGTAAATCAAGTTTGCCAATATCTACATGCTCCCACTTCATTGCACTGGACAGCAGTTAAGCGCATATTGAGATATCTCAAAGGATCCTTGGGACTTGGTCTTCGAATTTGCAAGTCAGATTCCACTCTAGTAAGTGCGTTCTCAGATGCTGATTGGGCAGGATGTCCAGATGATCGCAAGTCCACTGGAGGCAGTATTCTTGGGAGCTAATCTGATTTCTTGGAATGCTCGGAAGCAGGCAACTGTTTCAAGATCAAGTACCGAAGCAGAATACAAAGCCTTGGCAAATGCTACTGCAGAAATGGTTCAAACCTTACTCAAGGAACTAGGCATAGCTCAGCCGCGGGCTGCATGCTTGTGGTGTGACAATATTGGTGCGACCTACTTATCAGCAAATCCAGTCTTCCATGCGCGAACTAAGCACATAGAAGTGGATTACCACTTTGTGCGTGAACGAGTGTCTCAAGGGTTGCTGGATATTCGGTTTGTTCCTTCAGGAGATCAAGTAGCAGATGGCTTCACCTGTAACCGACCTAGAAGGCAATATATACATGGTGGCCTCCATTGTGGAGGTTAACACGCTTCATCAATAGGTTACACAAATTTAAGGATCCTGCTACACATTCTTCGACAGAGTTCTTTCTCCTGCCTTGTACTATCTTTCCACCCTGTCTTTGAAGACCCAACAGTCCTCTATGGGGTGGCCTAATGTGGTACGGACAGAAATTTGGGTTGTCCGAATCATAGTTAGGTGGCGCCCATTCCGCAGTGGGCGGACGTCACACTGCCGCTTCAATAGCAGGCGGGTAATAATCTGAAAGTGAATCATCAACCACTCATTTAGAAGCCGCTCATGCAACAACGTTTAAGTCAATCCTTCCGCCCATATTATTTAGTCTAGTTGTTGGAGGAAATGCGCCTTGAACACATTACATATACTAGCTGAGCTTTGTCCCTAATCGTGACTAGTTGTTATTCGTTTCGATCAATTGTCCCCCCAGCCGGCAATGCCTCAGCTTCTCAAAATCTAGGAAGTAAGTTCTCTGAAAAAAAAGTAATCATTATGAAAAGATACTAGCGCTAGGAAAGCTACTTTTTTCTAATAAGGGAATAAAGCGGAAAACTAAAGAAAGAGATCAGAAGTGGGTCCCGCGAGTAGTTTGTCTTGTTTCAGTCCGTACAAGAAGAGACTTTCAGGGTTGCCCAAGAAGGGACGGGCCTATCTATTGGTGGTACTAGTTCCCCGCGGGAGGGGCAGGATTTCGGTGCCGTCAGCATGGGTCCGGCTATCGATCACAAGGGTCTAGATACGGGTCTCGAACGGAAAAGTATGCTACATATTGCTCTGCTCCGGTTCCCTCTGCTTACACCTGGTCAATTCGTTGATCGCCCCTCTTATTTCTTATTTTGAAAAGGGCCCTGCTCTCGTCTCTGCTGACGAAGCCTTTATCTCTATCTCTGTTATCCTCGTACCTGCTATCTCTTCGACTGATAGAGTCTATGCTATTGGTGAAGCTGGTTCTACCTCAACAACAGGATCTGCAAATGGATTTTCAACTAACAGCCTCTGCTTCAATTTGTGATGAAAGGTCGACTAGTTTTCACCGAATCTTCAATTACGCACCGGTCACTTTTTTCCATTTTGACCTGTTACGTTCAGTTCTGAAGGCTAAAAAGTTGACTTTCCGAAGGCCTAAAAACAATTATTTTCTAACTAAAGTGGAGAAAGCGGAACCTTTCTTTCCCAGAGCGCTGTAAGCCCTTCTGTCCCGCTTTGGGCCTTCTACCTGTCGAACGAATCCAGACCCTGCTTGAAAATCCGCTTCAAACGAGGTTGCTAGCCTCCCATTCCCTCACCCGAGAATTGCATTTCCTCTCGCAGCTCTCCTTTGCACCTCTCCGGACAGGTGTCTTCTTCTCGACACGCCTTTCCTCTCCTTCGCACTGACAAGGTCTCTCTTACAACCTCCTCTGTCTTTGTTTTGTGAAACATCGAATACTGCATCTACACGGCCATAATTGTTGTCTTAGTGAAAGAGGCCAGTCCCCTTTATGTGTTCGATAAGATGACGTTGAGGTGTATTGTCTTGGTTACACACAAAAAATCCATGTATTTGCAAAAATGCCTAATAGATGTAAAAAACTACTAACACTACCGCATATTCTAAATTGTTCTATTGCCCCTGCAGTGTGAGTCTAAATTGGAGGGCGTCAAAAGGTGTTGCCTCTATCCCTCTTTGTGAGAGGTTGAAGCCACTAACCTCTCTCTGTATTTGAAAAATAGACTCAACTACTTGCTTCTCAAACTGTTGTTGTTGTAATTGTTTTTGAGCTTGAAACTCTTCACTCTGTTGTTGCATCCGTTCGGCTAGATCTGCTTGGATCTTATCCATGGATTCTCTCATAGCTCTAACTTGCTCCTCAAGTTGTCTAGATCGGGTCTGAGTTCCTTCGTTTGCCATGATCGAGCTCTGATAGTCTAGTTTAGCAAAGGCCCATGCCAATGCCATAGTTGTGACGAAAGTACTAAAACAAGTCACAGATGCTTTTAGATAACCAACATACCAAAAGAGAAATAAATAATTCAACAAAGAAAGAAAAAACGAAACCCGCTCCTCCATTTCTCTGCTCTATTGGTTGTTCGGCTGGGTCAAACCAAACTAGGACCCGTAAATCCAAGGATAGATGTGGTATATCAGAAAGATATAAGGAAGGCTTGCTCTTTCAGATAAGTGGGGTCAGTCAAACATGGGACCTAGAGGTATAGAAATATCCCTTGTTCCTATTACGCCTGCCTATTCCAGCCTTTCTCCCTTTCCTACCAGGCTAGCCCTAGTCCTTAGTTACTTACCTTTGTATAAATATATCGCTTATCTAACTATTTGAAAAAGGTATCTTTCTACTACTGGAGGAACTTTAGCTGCTTTACGAGGATATTCTCACTTGCCATGCACATTTTCATCTGCTCACGTGTAAGACCATACAGACACTCTGGTACATTCTAGGTAATTCTCCATCACTTTCTTTCAAAAACAAAATTCAAATATAAAAGATAGATTTCCACTTTCCCCGGGATCAAAACCTATTCGCTTAACACAAGCCTTGGGCCAGTTTGTCTCAGTAAAAGGTTGAGATCATGGTGTTTGCTAATCTCCGGTATATGTAATTAGTAGGATGGATCATGTAATTGTTTTCCAGGGTAGGTAAGTGTTGTGGAATTAGGAAATTGCTCACGAGATAGGGTATAGTAGCTGTAGTTTGATTAACCGATCTATCTATCTGTACCTATATGTGGCAGGCATCAATAATGCAGGGTTTGTTCCACTAAAAGTAGTTTGTTCGAAAGGGGATGAAGGGATGGGCTATAGAGTTGGTATGGGGTTTTCGCATGGGTGGTCTTTTTCTTTTAAGGTGGCGTCCTATAAAATGTTAACTAAAAACTGTTAAAGTGAAAACGGAAACTAGAGTGGCTAAGGGGAATCGGCAGTCTTGTCTTTTATTCATTATTCCTGGAACTCAGACTCCTGAAAGCACCCCCGGTCGATCGAGTTTTGCCGGTCTAATGCACTAAAGGAACTGTCTGCAGCGTTGCCAAGGACGGCGCCCTAGCAAAAGTAGAATTATCTTCTTGGTAGTAGGTGTTAGCTCTCTTGTTCTTAGACCGGAGGAGGAGGTAAGACAGGGGCAGTAGTAGTACGCGTGCGAGTAATAAGAGTTTGCTAGTTGAAAATGTTGATTGTAGCTTTAGTCTAAGCCAAATCTGAGTGTTGGAAGTAGTCTCGATCCCCTTTAAGTAGTGGAGTAGTCTCTCCTATTGAAAGAATATAGACAGGACTTTTTTATTATTTATTAAGGCAAGTAGCAGGTAAAACATAGTAATAGACACCTTTCCTCCCTATCGGAGTCCGGGTGGATTGGGGATTTGATTTGCCGCGGAAAGGCGAACGCTAACAGTCGCGGCGCGCGATTCTTTCCTCCTCCGTGACTCCACCTCTTTGTCTTCCTAGCGCCTCATATCTTATCCTCTAGACGTGTTTTCCCAAATTCGATGTCGATCTAACGTGCTAAGAAATTCCATCCGATCAGAAACTCATGCAGACACCTCCACTTCGTGTGAGATCTAATCTCACACACCCACGGCTGTTCGTGTGCAGCGCTCAGAGGGGCCAAAACCATCATTCAGTTCAGGCATCAGACTGGCCAGTTCACACAACAGAACATGTCAGTAGACAGCAATTTCTACAGAGAAATCACGTGGCCAAATAAAGCGGAATGACACCTCTTTCTCAGTTACTCTGCCAATCGTCCAAATGAGCATGTATCACAAGCTCACGACTCTCCAGCTAAATCAACAATTGCTCTTCTTTCTTATCATTGGGTTTCTCATCCAGGAAAGAAGCAAACGTTAACCTAACTATTTGCATCTTTCAATCTCAGTCTAATTAGTCTCCACTGTGTTAGTTAAGAGTTCTCAGCCCATTGATTGGTCCCAGCTCAGCCACTAGTAGATAGATGTCTGCCAATTATGCGGATAAAAAAGGGTCTATGATAGGAGCACTCTCCTGGTGGTAGACCTCGTACAATGCAATGCCATCATCCTGGGAAGACCAACATGAAGTTTTTATTTATGTGACTCCTATGTGCTCGTGTTGTTGAGAGTCTTAATTGAATTACCAGTTAAACGGATTGTAAGATGGACGAAGACTTTTCTTGTCATAGCCCACGCTGGCAAATAGGATATCTGCTTCGCTTCCTGTTTCTACTAGGATCTTAGTCACAGGATTAGCCCCAGCCATGCTACAATGACCAAAGCATCGTTATGTGGGGCTCTTATCCCTTTGCTATCTCAAAATTATGCATGCTATTTTCCATTGGTCTGACTCTTCCACTATCTTTTCTCTTCAGAATGGAATGCTGTTCTCTTCGTCGTTCTTCGTTTCGTGGCTCCTGGAAAACTGGAATCTCCTATTGGAAAGACGTTAGAAGATGTAGTCCCATCTTCGATTCGGATCTTCCAGCTTATTTTATAGCTATTTTAGATCATGAAAAAATTATTAAATAATGACTTTCTTTTCCTCTTTTCTTTGCTACTGACGATTTCGTCGAAGTATTCCAACGCCCTCTGTAGGTGGCTTGGTAATCGAATCGTTGTTCTCTTTTGAGAAATATTTCCAAAATTGGATAACTTTTGATAACAAGAACCAAGACAGATACCACCCTACTAAGCGATCCGCCCTATCATCCTTCCTTAAAATTCTCCTTCTATGAAAAGGAGGAATGATCCGGGGTAGGCCTGAACGAGTAAGTTATACCATCACAGGAAGTAGATCATGTTTTTGAGTACCATACTGTTGTTGGAGGCACACCCCACACTGCTTTAAATAAAGCGCAGTGAGCAGAAGACCAGACTAATGGCATGTTTGCTCCTTATTCCTTTCCTTAAGCAAAGAAGTAAAAGTCTTATTAATGCGGGTCCTTCGGCCCTAGCGGCCTTACTTCTGCCCAGAAAAGAAATGGCTTTACCGGTGGGTGCTTCCCTGGTTGCAGGGAAATTGGCTGGAAGAGATATGCGTCTAATAAATAGGCGGCAGGAACTATGATAGCACTGGAGCGCCAGACTTCAAAAGGGACTTCTACTGGCATATTACCCCCTGGAAAGGGGACTTACACAGGCTTGCTTACCTGCTTCCTGCGGCCTTGCCAATTGGGACCATAAAATGTAATCCAATCAGTCCGACACTCACGGAACAAATTATTTAGAATAAAGGGCGCAGCAAATAGCGAGCCAGCAAATACGTCTCTTTGGTCAACCAGCAAAGGTCAATTGATACAGTCTCCAACATGTATCTAGTCGACCTTTTCATTCGGGTAGCTCCAATATACTACTAGTTTACATTCCCTGTGTCTAATTTATTCACTTCCGAGGAGGATAACAAACAGTTTCGTTCTCCCCGTCGCTGAAACTTGCCCTAAACAAAGACTACTGCGTCTCTTACTTATTCAACATTGTCTTCTAGCAGTAGAGTGATACCAAATCCAAGACAAAAGAGCAGACGCACGCGCCTTTCCTATTCAAAGACTGAGTAAAGTAACAACAAAGAAATGAAAAGAAAGAAACTAATAGATCAGTTTACCTAAGCAAGTCATAGAAAAGGAGGAACTCTTTACTTATCGCCACCCAGATCTGCTTCTTTCATCAAGCAAGACAGCCGAGACTAACCCGAGCCCGAGTTCGTATGGGTCAATTTCGGGTCAGCAAGCAAAGAGAGCACCCAAGTTCTACTTGCATATAGAAGTCGATCGGACATTCATATCACTATGGTTAGCTCCGACTCCTTCTTCACTTTACCCCCTCCTATACGAGAGTTTTCGCTTGGCAAAGAAAAGAACGTCAGAGCGGTGCGACCTGCGGCCTTTACTTATTCCGTGCCACTAGTTAGTGCCATTCTTTCTCTGAGCAATAAATCTCTCATTTCACTACTGCTTGTATAGACAAGAGAAAGAGGAGATATGCTTGGTGGTGACGACACTCTCTCTCTAAGGACTCTTATCCTAACTACAAAGAAGCGAGCCTTTGCCCGTCACGAGGGAAGTCAGAATCCCCTACTAAACTCAGGGCTAAGCTTTCTACCGGCGCCTAAATGAGAGTTTTCCTGTCCAACTTTACTTTGAAGAAGAAAAAGTAAAACACTTCGTGCCTCAATGAAATGCTGTAAATTCCCCGTCTGATAGCTGTAATGGATCTCTTTGTCCGCTCGTCTCTCCATAGCCCTAACGTCGTTCCTAGGGCGAAGCTTTCGACCTTTCCCTTCTGTTTCAGTCTCATGGTAGTAAGTATTGCTCCGGAGGGGGATATCATAGACTACTAGATTCGTGGCACTCAGCTTTGCCATTTCTTTATTAGTTGAAGCTTTCAGTGTTCATGGATTTACAGATAAGTAGGTGCCATCCATATTGATCTAAGTAGGCAGGTGCATAGGAATCAGTGTCAGAAGAAACTTAGGCTAGAACAGTTCCTGCCCTTGTTCAAACAGCAACTTAGGTTGGAAAAACCATTCGCGCACTGAAAGAGCAACTGAAGTAAGATTTCTATTTGCCTTTGGCTTAGGTCAAACTGACTGAACTAAAACTGAAACTTAACTTGCTCTATTCTCAACTGCAACTGAACGAGCACACAAAGCAAGAATCCAATCTTTCTGGGAAGACGAGTTGAACAGGAATAAGAAAGCCAACAACCTATTTATGTTATTGGGAGGTTTATAGCGTTCTAAGTGGGTAAGCCGGGATATTCGGGCAGCATCCGCCGGTACTTCCTTATGGGGAAACTACTCCCAGGGGGGATCGTTTAACGTGGAAAGCACCCTTCCTAGCCAGTCCCAAGATAAGCACTGGAGACATAGCAACCTCTCTTATTCAGCTGGAAAGAAAGCTCTTCAAGCAAGGTAGGAGAAGAGCAGGGTAAGGAATTCAATCAACTAGTCCCGTTCGTACCAAAGCTGCCAACAGCATAAGAGCCTAACATGAGGGAAGTTCGCTAACAACTATGAAATTCAATGTAGAAATCGACCCCGGCCTATTTTATTGAACATAGCCCTCCACTTAATTGCCGAGACTTTTACAAAGGTGATAAACTAACAGCAAAGTCGTCGGTTTATTCAGCACAAAATAATACTCTACAAAACCTAGTCCGAAATACTTGACTTTCCCCTTCCTTTCTCCGCACCGAAAAAGCCTTCTTCGGGACAAGACGACGGACGCTAGGTCATTCAAAGCAATTCCCATTTTGGATCTTCCTGCGGAAAAGAGTACGAAAAAATGACTCAACAAAATAACATATGTCATTTTTTATATATTCTCTCCTTCTTATGCTTTGCTTTCTTGATCTTTCGACCATTGACCAACTTACCAATTTTCATGACTTTCGTCGCCCGCTCATCGTACCCAGCCCAGCTGCTATTGGCTAAGTCCTATCTATGATATTCATTTGAAAAGAATGGTTATCTCTGTCAGTTTGTTGGAGCGAATCTTGGAACAAAAGAAAAAAGGGAATCTTTCACAGAGGCTTTCGACCTTATCCATCAGAATCGTCAATTGATCTTCTGAGTCCGTTTTTTCTTACTCCTCTGGCGGGACAGATTTGTCTTTGAAAGCGATCTTTGGACTTAGGGGGTGCAGCCTGGAATCTACTGCCTCAGGTGCTGAACTGGTCTATTCTGGATTTTGGATGACCGGTTCTTTGTCGGAGTTCCCGGTAGATCTGACTACAGGGACGGCTGTTAAGGAGTTAAAGGCCAGATAGAGGCTCTTTTCTTTTAGTAGCTAGCTTTGCTAATAGAATAGTAGCTCTCCTTATCTTATGAGAGAGAGATAGGCGCTCTCTCTACGGCCAATTCTCCTAAACCACCCTGACCTTGACTTTCAAAGTGAAGTCCTTTGATGCGCGAGGAACTGTCTGAAAGTGAAAGGCATCCTTGGTAGGCTTCCCTTGTTCCAATTTCCATTGAGATGGAATTGCTATATTATATTCATGATTACCTATCTTTCTATCAGAAGCAAGAGGATGTCAAGAATGAGGCGCTAGAACAGACTGGCCCGCAGGCTTCCAACCTGACACCGCTTGGCTACTTTTCGAAAGCAGATCGATGGAAGTTGCTTGTACGAGACTGCGCCTCCCGGCTCTCCAATGGAATTTTCGGTAAATGAAAGCAAAGCGAAGCTTTACGACCAAGGAGAGATAAGCATATTTTATGAATGATAGAAGGAGTGCTCCCCGAGCACAGGCTCGCTTGGAAGGATAGAGCGCCGCAAGACAAGATGGCATATTGAAGGGAAGGCTATGAAAAGAATTCTTGTCTCTCGAACGCCTGGCATACTAATACGAGCCGCATACTTGAATACTAGTGACATATTGGAGGAAAGGAGATTATGGGAATACTCGAGGGAGTTACGCCCATAAGAACTGCTGGCTGTAAACGCGACTTGCTCTGCTCCTCCTAAAACCCTTTTCGATAGTAAGATAGATATAGATCTAAAGGGCCTAGAAGGGCAAGCATGGACCGAATAATACACATACTCTGTCTAGATAGACGATTTCTTCTTTCATTTCAACTCAAATAAAAGCACTTTCTTTCAAGGTTATTTGCTTAAGCTGTAAAGAAAAGAGCAAAGCAATTCCAACATAAACTGACACTATAGGATCCTCTAAGCCTTTCTATAGAACCCCTAAGTAGGGAAGAAAAAGAAACTCAAAACTAGCACTACTAACACAGGCTGAAGAGGATGACCTCAAAAAGAATACAATTAAAGATGTGGCCTTCCCTCCAAGCACATATATGGATATGGAGCACTCTTTTCAACCTGCACTTTGAAAGCCAAAGCCAAGAAAGACCATATCAACGACTCTCCTAATTTTAGGATAAGTAAAAGAATTCACATCCAAGACAGAAAGAGAAGGCAATTCAAACCTAATGGCCAAACATTACGAATCCAAGACAGAAAGACTTATAGCCATAAATCAAATAACAAGAGAACGAAAACCACTCCATATTCTACTGGCCTGCCTCTCGGATCTACTATCCGCCTGCCAAGGAAGCACCACTGAAGACTGGCTTCTCCGACCTTCCACCCGATCCTGGGCGATCCCGGATCGACAAGCCGACGGTGTGTATTCCCTATATATGGATGGTAGGAACGCTTCAACTGCAGAGCCCTGAATGCGTCAGTGAGGTTCTCTCTATGAGAGAAAGAGAGGTTGCTAATCTTGGATCAGACGGCGTGTTGGTATTATTGATAAGGCTTGGATTAGCAAATTAGCACTGCTTGAGTTTAGGTATTCGAAATAGCGAAATACATAAATTATCTATCTAAAGTACGTCTCCAACTTATCTTGAGCCATCAGTCAGATTGAATGCAGCGCCCTGCCAACAGCTCCTGACCTCTGTTCCTATGGGGGAAAGAAGGTGTGGCTTTGGACACCAAACTCTTCCATGACGCCCTTCTTCTTATAGCGTAGGTAAGTGATCAATACAGACAAAAATCACACCCATTGGATCCATCCTGATATGATTGGGTGATTTGCACGTTCCCTTAAGAACAAGCACACACACTAAATCCTTAAAAGAAAGATAGATGCTCATCTTCACACTGATAGCTGAATTCAAAAGGCTAACGAAGAGATATCCTGAAAGCTTGGAGAATGAAATGCTTTACTTAGAATACTAAGACAACCAGGCACTTTACTTCAGGCTTTGATCTGCCACTTACAGAACTGTTTTGCTCTCTTTGGTGAAAGGCTCCTGCTTGTGTGCTTCAAGAGGAGAATGGAAAAAATCCATAGTAAATGGAACTTCACCCATTTCAATTAGAAGAGAAGGTGCAGTTAGTTAGATGAATAGACAGCAAAATGTCGTGAAACTAATCATGATAGACTTGACACCTTGTATGAAACAAGCAAGGAACTCACGTATATTGAAATGTTTTGATAATGAAACGAGCAAAGGGGTCGTTTTTCATTTAGTAAAACAGATTCTCTATCTATCAATCTATGATATGAAGAGTAAGAAGTTTATACCGTTCAATCTAATCCCTCCAATAGGTGAAATAACCAATGTGATTTTACATCTTTTCTATCAAAAAGTGTTCGATAAAGTGATAGAGGAGAAGTATCCTGGAATAACATATACCCGATGGGGTCATGAAGTAATTCTAGCAATCAAGAAGAATGATTCATTTACATTCGAAGATGAGACTGTTATTAGTCTATTAGATGAAATCGATCTAGATGGGGATTTAGCTTGCTTATCTTCAGAAGACTATGGCTGCTTGCCGGCTTGTCACGGAGAAAAGGCGATATTACTACACGAAGATGGGTGTGTATCGGTCTGGAGATACGAGGATTTTGAATAAGATTTGTCCTCTCCACGGTAGGTCCCCGTAGTGCCTGTTTCCTTACCGGAGAGCTCAACCATATAGCCGGCGGTATAAGCTAGATGGGATTTACCCCCGTCAGTTCCCATAGGATAGGGGTGGGTCTCTATATCCCCCACCATGAAGACACTTGGTGTAACCTGATTTTTATGGGGTTTCTTCCTTTTTTATGTAGGGAAGATAAGTCTTCTTAAGATTCTTCCTAAGATTAGGAATCGAAGGGAGGATAGAACTATATTTTCGTAATACATCCAAAAGAGAGAGATTACTCTCTTCCAAAGACGGTCTTTCCACCTCATCAGGTGGTTTGAAGTTCAAGCTATAAGCTTTGATAGTTATACCGGGTATATCGGCACCTGGGTAATTCTCCTGGTATCGGGCCTGTATCTCTACTATTTCCTTTAAAATGATCTCCTTCGGTAATAGTAACGGCGTTTCATCCCCAAAAGGATCATATGTGAATTTCACAGCTTTCGATAGTGCGGTAGTGACCGGAATCCCATCAATGATGCAATAGGGGTCAATTTTGTGAAGCCTGTTATTACTGGATATACCCTCGTATCAACAGATCCATAAAGGCCAGAGCTAACAATAGGCCGTTACCAACGCTCGGATACGGTATCTTGAAATCGTTAAGGCTAAGATGCAGTATTTGTTTAAGGAAATGTATAACCCAATACGGGATTCGGTTACGGAAGCCTGGGCTCCCATCCACGATATTGATGGAAAGGAATGCATTTTCTTTTTAGAAGGGCAGAGAGTGGGGGAGGAATGATTCTCAGAAAAAAGGTAGGGTTAGGGTATTGGTCCAGTTAGCTCGGAAGCTTTGACCCGGTATCAATCCCGGTTCCAGGAAGACTCTATTCAGAAAATGAATCCTGGGTCCTACTCGGGCCGGTCTTATTCAATTAAACCGAGAAGGGCAGGGGGGAAGGTAGGCTTCCTCAAAAGTCATTTGATCTAGAAGAGACCAAGGAAAAGGCTTAGATAGATGAAGCGGAAGAAGGAACAAGGCTTGAAGGCGGATTAGCAAGGGAATGAATCTTATGAAGCTGTTCCTCCGCTAGAATAAGGGGGGCATGATCGCTGATTTGACCGGGCAGACCAGATGAGCGAGATTGATTGAAAGCGCTGTGCCAACTTGCTTACAAGATTTTGAGACTATAGTAAATCCTCTTCATAAGTTATTTCGTACAGGCTATTCAAGGTCTATTGGCTTTATTGCTTATGTGGTACTTTGACCGCGAAGCCTCGCTTATGCACCGAGAAAGATCGTAGATAGGAAAGATCTGTTATGCACCAACGACGGCCCCTTCTCTTTACCTTTATCGTCTCATACCTCAGTCCATTGCTGGCTTGAATGCTGTCTCTCTTCTTCTTTGCTCGCGAGAGTGAATAAGAGGACGACCCACCGGGGGGAGGATGGAATGAGTCGGCAAGGGGATCAACAATCTTCTTTCAGTAAAGGCCCACACATTCTCCTTAATATTGGGATAAAAGGACTCTGAAGAAGGAAACTCTCTTCCCGTCTTGCGTAACTGACCACTGCAAATCAAGTCGAAAGTGCTTATATGCTTAACACGTTACAGTACAAAAAAAAAAGAACTAAATTAACCAAACTTGCCTGATGTTGAGGCAATCAAGAAAGCTGCATAAGTGAATATATAACCCACGGAAAAGTGGGCTAATCCGACCAATCTTGCTTGCACAATGGAAAGAGCCACGGGCTTATCTCTCCAGCGAATTAAATT